TGGCGTATTACCAAATCATGCTCCTATTGCTACAGCTGTCGATATAGGGATTTTGAGAATACGCCTTAAGGACCAATGGTTAACGATGGCTCTGATGGGCGGTTTTGCTAGAATAGGCAATAATGAGATCACTGTTTTAGTAAATGATGCGGAAAAGGGTAGTGATATTGATTCACAAGAAGCTCAGCAAACTCTTGAAATAGCAGAAGCTAATTTGAGAAAGGCTGAAGGAAAGAGACAAATAATTGAGGCAAATCTAGCTCTCCGACGAGCTAGGACAAGAGTCGAGGCTGTCAATGCAATTTCCTAACTAGTTGGTGCGTTAAAATAATCAAAAGAGGTTCTGTTTCTAAACCCTATTTTGATTGGATTCACTCGACAGAATCCAATTTAGATACAACGTAATTCAAAAATAAAATAAATAAAAAATCTATAAAAATAAACAAAGGGTGGGACAAAAAACTTATTAGATACCGTTGACTCCGGTATCTAATAAGTTCTACCTACTATTGGATTTGAACCAATGACTCCCGCCGTATGAAAGCAATACTCTAACCACTGAGTTAAGTAGGTCATTTATTATCCCAAAGAGAACCAAAAGGAACCCATCCCATCGATGGATTATAAATATCATATTCCTTATAAGCAACAATAATCGAACCAATACCACTCAAAAATTTAGGATGTTGGATCATAGAATACTCATCTTGACAACAAATTATATACATGATAAAATATGCATCACAAGCACTAAGGGCTATAGCTCAGTTGGTAGAGCACCTCGTTTACACGCGCGCCAATGGTTTTCAGGGGAATCCACCATACAATCCAAAAAATGGATCTTATTGAGAAATCGATGTCTTACTCCATAATAACTTTAAGAGAACAATAGCCTGACGAGAGGTTCGGTCCTATTTGAGTGCCCTTTGTAGGTACCAAACAGGCTCCACCTTGAGATATTGATAAGGTGAATAGCAGTATATTCAATGCTAGGCATAATGAGTATAAGGCCCTCAAAAAATCTCTTTTCGTCCTATGAACTTAAAGGTGTATGAAGTTTCATATTGGATTTTTTAAGACGAACGATAGAGACTTCATTTAACTTAAAATTCTAAGCCAAAGGCAAACCTACGTCAAAATAACTTAACCTTTGAAACACTTTGGTAATGCTCTGAATTAGAATCCCAAATAATGAATCAGAGCACATGGAGCCATCTCCTTATCTTATTTTTCTGTCAAGAAAAAAAAATATGGCGGATTGGCTGATATTTCTATCAGTTAATGAAAGAGCCCAATGCAAAAAAAAATGCATGTTGGGTCTTTGAAACAGTTCAGATCATTTTGATAATAATAAGTTTGATCTGTTTTACCGAGAAGGTCTACGGTTCGAGTCCGTATAGCCCTAGAGCCCTATAAAAAAATGAATAAAATTCCAAAATTTCATTTGAAATAAAAAATTGGATTTCTTCATTCTTGTTTGTTGCTTATAACTGACCGGTTGGTTCATCGAAACAAAATTTGTCCTAGAAACTCACTCACGGGAATCATTTAAAGCAGAACAGAAAACCGAAAAAACATATTTCAAGGGATCGAATCGATCTTTTTCCAAACAAACCAACCCTTCGTCATTAATTGTCGGAGGGAAATTACATATGAATTTTTCTACCCACAATCCAGGGGAGCGATACTACTTTTCTTTGGTATACCTTACCAAGACCCGGCGAAGCACACCAAAACAAGGGGGGTGGTCTTCTTTTTCTGTATTCAATCAAGAGAAAACCCCACCCAGATCTGATAAACGGAATATACCAACACTAAGATATTCGAAATCCCGAGATGGCAATACCTACCCATTCTCTTAGATTTGAATACTTGTTCTATTCGAAATTCCTAAGAAAAAAAAACTCTCGACTCTATTCCTAAAAAATCCAAATTCCGAACTCGCATTTTTAGAAAGAAAATTCAAATAATCAAAAGAATAATAAATTCAAAATTATTAAACACAAAATAAGAATTCTATTTGCTTTCTTTAGGCTTTAGGAAGAATCCTAGGCAAAAACAAGAAAATTTGTCTAAGTATAACATCTAGAGTTATACTAACTAAAGAAATTAAAGAAAATTGAACTAAGAAATTAAGTAGACTGGAAATAGGATCCCGATCAAGTCAGTCGATAAATCTTGAAATGAGATATGCCCTGCAATAATCAAAGGAAACTAGATGGTTTGGTCAAAATCAATTCTTGTTTTGGCTGACTAGTTATCGATGACTTTGGAACTTCAATTCGAATCAATCAATCCGATATATTTTCCACGTTCATAGGAGTGCGTCTATGTTTTTGCTTTACGAATATGATATTTTTTGGGCATTTCTAATAATATCAAGTCTTATTCCTATTTTGGCATTTTTCATTTCTGGGATTTTAGCCCCGATTAGGAAAGGGCCGGAGAAACTTTCTAGTTATGAATCGGGTATAGAACCAATGGGCAACGCTTGGTTACA